GCAGAGGAAATGAATACATTTATATACTATTTAGTAAGTGCAATAGATAAAGCATAATCTGGATTATGTCAATCACTTGGATCTTACGGAGCCAGTTCATATCATATACGACAAGACCGGATCTGATCATAGAAAGGATTCTCTTCAAACGAACCAGCCTATCCTCTGTATGGGGCTTACGCGATGGTTGGAACCAAGACACATTTATTTTTGTTGTAAATTCAAATGTGGCAGATAAGGGCATATATCTGCACGGCCCGATCAATAGTTCAAGTCACACACTCCCATAATCCATTTTATCTTCGGAGAATTCGCTTCAACTATAAGTGTCCAAAATATATAATATATATTTTTGTATAGTGGAAGAGAAATATCCAAATACATGTCTTATTTTTTTCAATAATCCATATTTGTAGCAATGAAATCCTATTGTTCCTACCTCAAGTGATAAATGATTGATTCAAAATAGTATAGAGCGTTCTTTATAAAGTTTATAAAGGGCCCGAAATACCTTGTTTACGTATCATTGGGAAGTGCATTAACATAAATACGGCAGTAAGAAGAGGTAATACAAAAGTGTGTAAACTATAAAAACGGGTTAAAGTCGATTGTCCCACACTAGCACTTCCGCGTAATAACTCTACCAGGGGCGATCCTATTACAGGAATAGCATCAGGCACGCCCGTTACAATTTTGACTGCCCAATAACCAATTTGGTCCCAAGGTAAGGAATAACCAGTTACACCAAAAGATGCGGTCAATACACCCAAAACGACACCTGTAACCCACGTTAATTCACGGGGTTTTTTAAAACCACCAGTGAGATATACACGAAATACGTGTAGAATCATCATTAGGACCATCATACTTGCCGACCATCGATGAACTGATCGGATTAACCAACCAAAGTTCGCTTCAGTCATTATATATTGAACAGAAGCAAAAGCCTCTGTAACGGTCGGACGATAATAAAAAGTCATAGCAAACCCCGTAGCTACTTGTACTAAAAAACAAGTAAGCGTAATTCCTCCTAGACAATAAAATATGTTGACGTGAGGAGGAACATATTTACTAGTTATATCATCTGCAATTGCCTGAATCTCAAGACGTTCTTCGAACCAATCATAGATTTTATTGAGATAGGTAAACCAAGAAGACCCCCCCCGAGAACCGTATATGAAAATTTCATCTCGTACGGCTCAAACAGAAACACCTCAATACTATAGTTCGAACGGATGTATGGAATAGAAAATTTTAAATTTATTAATTCTACGATTCCTTTTTTTCTTAAGATATGAAAGAATAAAAAACCCAAAAACTATTCCTTGTGGTTATAATGCCAAAAAATCAAGTCGGCTCGTTCATCTCGATATTGCTCGTTAAGGCCTCTTGAATCTTCTATTTCCCTATTTTGTTTGGTGTTATTTATGTGTAATGCGACTTTACTGCTGTTTTTTATTGATTTTATTTATAGGAATTCTCTTGTTAAGACCCTATGAATCGATTAAAACCGCAGATTCATACTAGAACCACGATGATTTAATAAAACCTTCTAAAACTAAGTCCCAAAATTCCCTGAGTAAGAACGATTGGATCATCACTTATTCAATGACTAGATCTAATGACTAAAAAAATCTTTGTCCTTTGATCAAAACAAGCCTAAACAGAAGTTTGAAAAATAAATTCTATTTATAACATAACTTCTAACTCTTTAAAAAAGTTTTGAAGTCCGGCCACGAGGTCTAACTATTAAGTATGAATCATAGTTCTAATAGTAATATATTTCATATATTCCGTGCTCCAGATACGAAAATGAATACCTGACGAAGTAAAACCATCTCTATCAAGATGACAGCTATTCTCTGTACTAGCCATAGAATCAATTATACCAAGTCACACACTCATATTCCGGAAATACAGAAAAAAAGAAATTCCACGGTCAAACTACCAAAATAGAATAAGATAAAAAAAAGAAAACTAAATGCAATGTTTCACTTTGTAGTCAAAAAGCTAGGTAATGGTTCTTGTAAATCTAATTCATAATTCCATCGAGTAAAATGGACGAATTATAAATCTCCAAAATAATAGATAAAAATACTGCAAATAGAGCCATTGCGAGACCCATCAAAGGAGTAGTTCCCCAACCAGGAGCTACCTTACCATATTCTGAATTCAATGGTTTCAATAAACCCCCGGCACGGGTTCGTTTTGGGCGGCCAGATCTAGAACTACCCTCAACGGTTTGTGTAGCCATAATATTTTATATTCATTAAGATCTGTTGACTTTGTATACCATTCCGTTGTAAATAAATGATCTTATCATAGATCCATTGTGGTCTTAAAACTATATAATGTGTTAAAACTATATAATAATGGAAACAGCAACCCTAGTTGCCATCTTTTTATCTGGTTTACTTGTAAGTTTTACTGGGTACGCCTTATATACTGCGTTTGGGCAACCCTCTCAACAACTAAGAGATCCGTTCGAGGAACACGGGGACTAGTCAAAGTAATGATCCTCCAATTATCGGGAGGATCATTACTTTCAATTGAGATAATGAAAAATCATTTCCCCTTTTTTATTTTTTGGTTGGAACTTTAGGCGGTTCGCGAAAAAAGATAGCGAAAAAAATTATTCCTAGAGTTGAGACTAAAAGGAATGTATAAACCAATGCTTCCATAGATTCGATCGTGGTTTACAATTATAGCTTCCATATCTGTTTAGTTTGGATCGTCTCCCGGATAAAGAAAGAACAAAAATCAAAGAAAGGGCAGCGAGTCAAATGTCAAATCAAGATTTATCCGGTACCCCGACCTTATAGTCAGTCAAATAAAATAAAAACAAAAAGTAACAAAACAATATGTATCAAACTACCTGTCTTCTTGTAGTTGGATCTCCAAGTTTTTGGAATGCCCCAAATTCCACTTGAGCATCTAAATCCGGATCAATACCAGCAAAAACATCCCGAAACAAGGTTCTAGCACCATGCCAAATGTGTCCGAAGAAGAAAAGCAAAGCAAACGAAGCATGCCCAAAGGTAAACCAACCCCTTGGACTGCTACGAAAAACACCATCAGATTTCAAAGTAGCACGGTCTAATTCAAAAATTTCACCCAATTGAGCACGTCTAGCATATTTTTTCACAGTAGCAGGGTCGCTATAACTGACTCCATTCAGTTCGCCGCCATAGAACTCAACAGTTACGCCTACTTGTTCGACACTATATTTTGATTCTGCCCTTCTAAAAGGAACATCGGCTCTAACAATTCCGTCCCCATCGACCAAAACAACTGGAAATGTTTCAAAAAACGTCGGCATACGACGTACAAAAAGTTCATGCCCCTCTTTATCTCTAAAGATAGGATGTCCTAACCACCCAACAGCTATTCCATCCCCGCTGTCCATCGAGCCCGCTCTGAATAATCCTCCCTTTGCCGGATTATTGCCGATGTAATCATAAAAAGCCAGTTTTTCAGGAATTTTCGACCAAGCTTCAGATAAACTTTGATTTTCGGCTAAGCCAGCACTAATTCTTCTATATATTTCTTGTTGGAAGTATCCTTGATCCCATTGATAGCGTGTGGGACCAAACAATTCAATCGGGGTAGTTGCTGAACCATACCACATAGTTCCAGCAACGACAAAAGCTGCAAAAAAGACAGCAGCAATACTACTGGAAAGTACTGTTTCAATATTCCCCATGCGTAATCCTTTGTATAGGCGTTGGGGTGGACGAACACTAAGATGAAATAAACCTGCCAATATGCCTAAAGTCCCTGCTGCAATATGATGAGAAGCTATTCCTCCCGGAACAAAAGGATCAAAACCCTCCACACCCCACGCTGGATTTACGGCCTGTACCCTTCCGGTTAGCCCATAAGGATCGGACACCCATATTCCAGGACCATACAATCCTGTTACATGAAATGCACCAAAACCAAAGCAAGCCACCCCTGAGAGAAATAAATGAATTCCAAAGATCTTAGGCAAATCCAAAGAGGGTTTTCCTGTACGATCATCAGTAAATATTGCTAGATCCCAATACACCCAATGCCAGATAGCTGCCAAAAAACACAAGCCAGAAAACACAATATGTGCCCCGGCCACACCTTCGTAACTCCAAATACCCGGATTGCTTACAGTACCCCCTGTGATACTCCAACCGCCCCACGAATTCGTTATTCCTAAACGAGTCATGAAGGGTATAACGAACATACCCTGTCTCCACATTGGATCAAGAACAGGATCAGAGGGATCAAAAACGGCTAATTCGTATAGAGCCATCGAACCGGCCCAACCAGCAACCAGAGCCGTATGCATTATATGGACAGAAATCAAACGACCTGGATCATTCAATACGACGGTATGAACACGATACCAAGGCAAACCCATGGAAAACCTCTTTATTAACGAAAAATAGACACAATGTAACTTTATTGCATTGGAAAAAGCTATGCTCTGGACCCCCTTTTTTAGGGGATTCTCTCGGGGAAAGAATTTATATTTGTTTGATGCTTTTCGTAATAATTACTTTTAGTAATAATGAAACTATTTTGTTCCTACGAACAAAAAGAAGCAGATATATTCTATACCCGATAAGTAACAATACGCAATGGTAAGAGGGTTGATACCATTTTATCTGAGTGAATGCATATGTATTTGTTCATCATTCAAAGAAATCATTTGTAAGAATTTTCCGTTATTCATTTTGTTTTATTATTTTATGAACTTAATAAATCTCTGGATAAAATAGGATACTAAAATTAATAGTATTAAGCCACTAAACGCATTGTTACGCTTTCACATCAAAGTGAGATTATAGTACTTAATTTTTCTTTTATTTAATGCCTATTGGTGTTCCAAGAGTACCCTTTCGAAGTCCTGGAGAGGAAGATGCAGTGTGGATTGACGTATAGTGCGACTTGTCAGATATATTGGGCATACGGTATTTCCCCGTTCTCTTCCCCGATCGAGATATCCCCTCTTTCGCCCGAGAAAGATTGATTCAATTATCAAAAATTTGGAGCGTGAAGTGCAATTAGGTCCGTTTTTTAGGGAGGGTATACGGATTAATATTATCAATTAGAATAATTTATGGTTGACTTGATTAGAACAATCAAATGACGTATCAGGCTCCGTTTAGAAAAAAAACCAATTTGTAATAAATCTATTTATGATTACGACTTAATATCATATTTATATTATATTTTAGTTATTTTTTTTTTTTTTTAGATAAAAAAAAAGTGATCTCAGGAAGACATGAAATAAAAAAAAAAAATAGGTAAGTCGTAGTGAAAGGACATGGTATTGGAGCATTTGTCCTATATGTACAAATAAAAATCGGGCGGATCTTTACTCGGAGTAGAGCATAAACCTAAAAAAATTGAAGAAGCCCAGTGAGGAACAAGAAAATTACATCGCGATTTAGATTGTATCTCGATGAAACAATACATCAATGAAAAGTTAGTCAGATAAGCTTAGCTATTTTTTTAGATAAACAAAACAGGCCAAAACCCATATTTCTTAAAAAATGAAAGAAAAGTCCATTTTATTTTATAAGTTCAAAAACCTGTTATGAAAAAAAAGCTAGAATCTACACATTGATTCCTTTTTTTTAATTCTTTTTGTTGAACCGTATGCATCAAAAGGTGCATGTACGGTTTCTAAGGGATACCGTTTTATCCCAACCAACCGACTTTATCGAGAAAGATTGCTTTTTTTAGGCCAAGGGGTTGATAACGAGATCTCGAATCAACTTATTGGTCTTATGGTATATCTCAGCATAGAGGATGAGACCAAAGATCTGTATTTGTTTATAAACTCTCCTGGCGGATGGGTAATACCCGGAGTCGCTATTTATGATACTATGCAATTTGTGCGACCAGATATACAGACAGTATGCATGGGATTAGCTGCTTCGATGGGGTCTTTTATTCTTGTCGGGGGGGAAATTACCAAACGTCTAGCATTCCCTCACGCTCGGCGCCAATGAGTTTTTTAGTTGATTTGAGAAAAAAAAAAAGACAACTATGCCTTCGCCCTATATGAAATATTAAGTAATAATAGCATGGCACTTCGAATTCGATATTTAAAAAGTTTTTTAAACCCTTAGATTACGTATCGAAACAGTAGTATGAGATAAAAAGGCATTTTCCATTTTAGTCAATCTATCGGAAGGCCTATTTCAGCGTCACAAACTTATTTGTTTTCATACCAGGGCGATAACAATATTTAGGTTATAAAAGAAAATAAATCTTGTTTTTTTATTAAAAAAAAAAAAAGAAACTTTGGGATTGCTAAATAACAAACGAAATAAATATATAAAGCAACGGAACCGTCATAGTATTTTTATAGGATTTTTGAACTACTATAAAAAGAAGGGTGGTTATTGGATCATTTACCAACCTAAGTCTCATAGACTCTATCATTTAGTTTCTATGTAAGTAAGGTAAAAAAAGGCGAATTCCATTATAGAGCCGTATGCAATGCGCAAAAGATGCCTGTACGGTTGTTCAATTATATCTTTTTTATTTTGATTATTCTTTATCTACTCACCTTTCACTTTCATCATGAGAGATAGAAGAAACATTTTTTATGTTATATCATATATTATATCATCAGGGTAATGATCCATCAACCTGCTAGTTCTTTTTATGAGGCACAGACGGGAGAGTTTGTCCTGGAAGCGGAAGAACTACTGAAGCTGCGCGAAACCATCACAAGGGTTTATGCACAAAGGACAGGCAAACCTTTATGGGTTGTATCCGAAGATATGGAAAGAGATGTTTTTATGTCAGCAACAGAAGCCCAAGCTTATGGAATTGTTGATCTTGTAGCGACTGAATAAAAAAGAAAAAGAACAAGGATTTCACATAAATTCGTGTTTATCTTCTTACACGATTTACTATTCTATATTCAAAATTTCTTAACATAGAAATAAAAAATATAGAAAAAATAATTCCTAAGTATCCGGTTAAGATCGATCTAAACCAGCCCATTATCTATATGATTCAACATGCCAACTATTAAACAACTTATTAGAAATGCAAGACAGCCAATCAGAAATGTCACGAAATCCCCCGCTCTTGGAGGATGTCCTCAACGACGAGGAACATGTACTAGGGTGTATGTGCGACTCGTTCAGACGGTGGACTAGGAGAAAACACTTGATCCAATATCACCGATCCGTACCAGTGAGTAGGATAGAATGGACGAACTCCATTGAATATTCAATAGCTTAAAAAAAAAGATCTATCCTTCGATTGGGGTATAAAATTTATGGTTCCCATTGGTGCAAATCCAATCACCTTAAATTCAAATTTAAGATAAGATGAAAAAGGATTCCCCATTAATAGCAAACGGTATTCATTAAGCAGGGGAAATTTTTTTTAAGGTACAAAATTAAAGCCTTATTCGTGCACGAACGGACTAACAGGGTCAGCTACTCAGCAAATCTTCATAATTAAATACCGTTACTGTATAAATGGATCTCGTTGTGAAAGACCCAGTACTAAATAATTTTGGGTAGAGCCAAAGAGTGTGAACTGTACAAGTTAACAATAACATTGATTAAATGAAGGAAAGGCTCCGGTGTATAGAGAAGACCTCCCCGTTTAAGAAGTAACCATAAAAACGACGGAACCCACTAGAATTCATTTTTATTTATTTTTAATTTACTATGTGTTTTTGATACTTAATATCAATACAATTTTTATTTCTAGGCAAAATGCCTAAAAATAAATCGTGGTCGGGAAGGTTAGAGTAGCAAAAGCCATTGGAATTTTTATTTTATACATTGGAAGAATCCGTTTTGTTATTAATAGACTAGGACACGGGAAGGGAGTAACTGAACGAAAGGAAATCAATTAGTTATTCATCAAAGTTTCATTTATTCAATGACCAGAATTAAACGAGGGTATATTGCTCGAAGACGTAGAACAAAAATCCGTTTATTTGCATCAACTTTTCGAGGGGCTCATTCAAGACTTACTCGGACTATTACTCAACAGAAAATAAGAGCTTTAGTTTCGGCTCATCGGGATAGGAGTAGACAAAAGAGAGATTTTCGTCGTTTGTGGATCACTCGTATAAATGCAGTAATTCGAGATAATCAAGTATACTTTAGTTATAGTAAATTAATACACAGTTTGTACAAGAAACAGTTGCTTCTTAATCGTAAAATACTTGCACAAATAGCTATATTAAATAAGAGTTGTCTTTATATGATTTCCAATGAGATCATAAAATAAAGAGAGTGAAATAAATCCGTTGGGATGGTTTAAATGGAGTTCCCTGTAGAATGAACTCTGAGAAGGTAGAGTAGAAATTAGTATGATAAAATATGAAACCGTCATCAAAATGAAAATGAAGAAACACGTTCAATAAAAAATATTTCTTATTCTTTTTCCCCCATTTTTTTTTTTTTCGAAAAATAAGAAATAAAGATTTGATTGTCTTGTCGTTTGAAAAAAAAAAAAAAAAGAGTCAATCCACATTTGAGTTTGGATTGGTATATTTTTGATTCCATTCAAGAGTCAGCCTATTTTTTTCTGGTTCTAAGACCGGGAGTTCTAACGGTTGACTCGCTTCTTTCAAATTGTTTCTCATTATTAAGAAAAGGTAACGGAGATAAAATACGAGCTTGTTTTATAGCAATAGTAATTAATCGTTGTTGTTTTAAGGTCAATCGATTCACCCGTCTAGATAATATTTTTCCTTGTTCGCTAATAAATCGACTAATTAAACTCATGTTTCTATAATCAATTCGATCCCCCGATTGAATCGGAGGCAAACGCCTACGAAAAGATCGCTTGGATTTAAGAAGTACTCGCTTGGATTTATCCATGGTTTGTTTATTCCTTATCCTATCCTATTTCTTAATTTTCCATCACGGTTGATCTGATCGAAATAGGATTTGGTTTCTTTATATTTAAATTAATATATATTGTTATATATTATATATATCTAATATGTCATTTTTTTATTCCTTAGAACGGAGTACTGACACACGAGCGACTGGTTAGATCTATTTCTTTATCTCCCCGTGAATAGTATGTTTATAACAACAGGGACAGAATTTTTTTAATTCCAATCGAATCGGCGTATTATGTCGATTCTTTTGAGTAATATATCTGGAAATGCCCGTTGATTCCTTATTAAGACGATTTCGAACACAACTGGTACATTCCAAAATCACCGTTACTCGGACATCTTTACCCTTGGCCATGAGCCTCCTTTAGTTTTTTATTCATTCAATTCTTTAAATTTCCGATCCGAAATGAGGAAGAAGAAAGGAACAAAAAAGCAGGTAACTCGAAATCTAATTATGAAAGAAAGATTTCGTTGCAATAAATCAATATATTAATATATTAAGTAATATAAGGATTTCTAACTATATTACTAGATTTATAATTTTAAATTACCGAACAACATTTCATTTTTATTTAAGTATCTTGTATGATATTGTTGCCCCAACCATCACATTTTATTCTATTTTTTATTAATTTTATTTTAATTTGAGCCCGGCTCAAATTACTAGTTTTACTGAGGGGGAATCCCTTTTTTCTTTTTCTAACATATATTCGAAAAAAAAGAAGGGAAGGGATTAGTTACAGATATTTGATTCTATCTCTAATACCCTTCCCCCCCTACCATATCAATAACTAGAATTAAAAAAAAGGGAATATCAACGCATCCGGAAAAAAACGATTGATCTCTATCAATAAACCTGCTAAAGATACGAACCATAGAGTACTTACTACCGGTGCCACGGAGAGATATGTTTTTAGATCTCGCATTTTTAATTCTCCTCCTTATTTAATTATTTCTAATACATAATGCTAATACATATATAACCAGATGTGTATATGTACTTAATGACTGACCGCTTTTATTTGTACGCGGAATCCCTAATTCAAGTTGAAATGTACAAAATAGATAGTATTTTTCGTAATCTTAAAAGAAACAAATACGCCCCTTTAGGCCATAAATTCTCGAAAA